ACATCCTTTTATTTCCCATTTGATCTAATTCTTACTGTCTAAGTATTGTCTATGTGAAACAATCGGAGGACTACCTATTCCATTTTTGACTAGGGTTTGTTGAAAAGAAAGAATCTTTTTTTTTTTCATTTCCATTTTCGAAAGCCAATTTTCCATCGAATTGTTATTGGATACCGAGGACTTAGAGACTCTCCTGAGTCTCTATAGAAAGTATCTTCAGCCCTTTCCACAACCACTAATTCGATTTTCCGTGGGGCTATCCAATCTAATTCAGGACCCGGTAATTAAACACTACATTAGTAGTGGAAGGGAATCAATAAATCTTTATATGAGAGCCCTTCCACCACTCATCTGTCCTTGAATCCTAGAGGCAAGGATTTCGAGCACTTTAGCTTTCGAGAGCCAAACTTCCAGATGTTTCGAACCAAGCAAGCAAGTCTCAAGAGTCCTTTTGCTTTGTTTGCTTCTGCTGGGGAAAAATTCAGCGAGTTATATCAGCAAAACGAAATAAGAGATTTCGAGTTTTTTCTTGATCAGGCGACACCCGGATTTGAACTGGGGAAAAAGGATTTGCAGTCCCCCGCCTTACCGCTCGGCCATGCCGCCAAAATGTATGATACCCTATACAAAATAGATGAAAAAAGTCTCCCTTTGTTTGCGTCGAGTGGGCGATTCCGAAACTTCTTTTTTTATTGGACTTGCATCTTGAATCCCGTTTTCTTAAATTTAACCCCTGCCCGAAAAGAAAAAAATCCTTCGTTTTTTGGATTGGATCCATCCCTTCGGTTGTATGTATAGTATCTCAAAAACGAAATATCTAAAAATTTTCCCTCTCTTTTTTATATTGATATTGAAAAATTGAAAAACCAAATGTAGTTTTTCAGTCCCAAAAGCCAAAATTTAGGACAAATTGGAACCATTAACTATTAAATGGGACTGTAAATTCATGAACGATTCTTGGATTTGAATCCAAAATTGTCTTTTCTTAATCCTAATTATATAAGAAAATCCAAATTGATACATAACTAATCAGTATTGATTCTTTTCCATAAAAAAAAATCTTTTCCAATTTCCATTCTAACAGCAAATAGAAGTATATGTAAACCCCAGAACATAAATTGTTATACAAATATCTAATTGGATATCATATCTATATATGATGACTATAGAGAATTATTAGTAAATTGTAGTGCTTCAATTTTTCATTCAATAGATGGAATAGAAAATGGAAATTTTGATATAGCATAGCACGCGCTGTCCCGAATAGAACTTAAATAAAGGAGGAAACATAGATAGCTATCTACACATGGTTAATAAATACAAACTTTATTACTATGTTACGCCCTTCAATCGTATTCTACTAAAAAAAGAAAAAAAAGGTAAAATAAAAGTATCTCTCTTTTATGCGAATCATTTGTTGAACAATAGAATCCGTGAAAAAGTTAAGTGCTAAAAAAATATCAACTCTATATTTTTGATGATTATAATGTCTTTATATCATCGAACAGATGAAATCCGAATCCATTTCTTTTTCTGGTACCCAATCGGATTAGAGTATGTAATATCATAATAATGGTAGAAATGGAATCACTTTTTTTTTTTTATTCTATCCAAAACTCCATAAGCCTAAGTGGCATTTATTAATTCCTTTTGATTTTCTATCTGTTCCAAATTCCAATTTGAATATAAAATTGTCTTTATTCCTCCGTTCATATGCATTTCATACATTCCATATACGGGGTGAGTCAAATTTCATGTGATTCAGTAAACAAAATAGAAATTCCATCATTGCTAAATCAATCCATATGATTTGATGAAGAATGGGTCAATAATGGAATTTTTTGAGAAAAGGGAAATTCAAAATGCTCGGGGATGGAAATGAGGGAATGTCTACAATACCTGGGTTTAATCAGATACAATTTGAAGGATTTTGTAGATTCATTGATCAGGGCTTAACAGAAGAACTTGATAAGTTTCCAAAAATGGAAGATACAGATCAAGAAATGGAATTTCAATTATTTGTGGAAACATATCAATTGGTAGAACCTTTGATAAAAGAAAGAGATGCTGTATATGAATCACTCACATATTCTTCTGAATTATATGTATCCGCGGGATTAATTTGGAAAACCAGTAGGGATATGCAAGAACAAACTCTTTTTATTGGAAACATTCCTTTAATGAATTCCCTGGGAACTTCTATAGTAAATGGAATATACAGAATTGTGATCAATCAAATATTGCAAAGTCCCGGTATCTATTACCGGTCCGAATTGGACCATAACGGAATTTCGGTCTATACCGGGACCATAATATCAGATTGGGGAGGAAGATTAGAATTAGAGATTGATCGAAAAGCAAGGATATGGGCTCGTGTGAGTAGGAAACAGAAAATATCTATTCTAGTTCTATCATCAGCTATGGGTTCGAATCTAAGAGAAATTCTAGAGAATGTTTGCTATCCTGAGATTTTCTTGTCTTTCCTGAATGATAAAGAGAA